AGTAATTTGCGGTTGGGTATTGCTTTTAACATTACTCGTAGTGTTGGAGTTAACCCGAGGTTTAAGCCGTGGGACACTCCGAGCGGTTTAAATAAAGACTAAGGTAAGTGCCAAGATTAGGGTTAGAAGGAAGATAGTTAGGAATTTCTTAATTGTTCCTCGTGAGATGTTGTTTACTATGTGTGCTAACATTATTTGTGTAAGAGACATTGATTTTGGGCCTGCAATTTGAAGTCAAGCTTGATCAAATTTAGTAGCAGTTGATCGTCCTAGGATTAGGCTAGCTTTTGGGGAGAGTCGGTGTATTAGTGAAGGGAAATACCCTAGTATATTTGAGAAGTGGTGAGGGGAATTTTTAAAAGCAGTTTTGTATGGGTTATTGGTTTTAGCTGCAAGCTCTATAGCCACTAGAAGTCCTAGAGTACCTACTATTAGGGCTGCTATTTTCAGTATAGGGGGTATTGTTATGATAGGTGTTTTTAGGGGTAGGAAGTTGTATGTGATGATAAGCCCTGCAGTAATACTTCCTCAGGCAAGTCGTTTAATAGGTTGGACTATACGTGGGTTATCTTCATTGATAGGGGATAATGGAAGGAATCGAGGGGATCCTATAGTTACAAAATATACAACTCGGAAACTGTAAACTGCAGTGAAGGATGTGGCAATGAGAGTTATGGCCAGGGCTCAGGCATTAAGGTTAGAGGTATTCAGGGCTTCAATAATAGCGTCTTTTGAGTAGAATCCTGCGAGGAATGGGGTGCCTGCTAGTGCTAGGCTTCCAATAGTAAGACAGGTTGAGGTAACGGGTAGAAGCTTATGAAGGCCTCCTATTTTCCGAATGTCTTGCTCATCGTTCAGGCTATGAATGATAGACCCAGAGCAAAGGAAAAGTATAGCCTTGAAGAATGCGTGCGTACAAATGTGAAGAAATGCTAGTTGTGGTTGGTTTAATCCAATTGTAACTATCATTAAGCCTAGTTGACTTGATGTTGAGAAAGCAATAATTTTCTTAATATCATTTTGGGTTAGTGCGCAAGTAGCTGTAAATAAGGTAGTAAATGCTCCTAATCATAGACAAATTGATAATGCTAGTTTATTATTTTCTATTAGTGGGTGTAGGCGAATTAGTAAGAAGATTCCTGCGACTACTATAGTGCTAGAATGTAGTAGTGCAGACACTGGTGTCGGGCCCTCTATGGCGGATGGAAGTCACGGATGTAGGCCGAATTGAGCTGACTTTCCTGTTGCCGCAAGGATAAGTGCAATTAAAGGAGTTGTCATGTCATGGGCTTTTGACAAAGCAAAAATTTGTTGAATTTCTCAAGAGTTTAGATTTATTGCGAACCAGGCTATAGCTAGGATTAAGCCAATATCTCCAATACGGTTGTAAAGGACTGCTTGAAGGCTTGCTGTATTAGCGTCTGCTCGGCCGTGTCATCAGCCAATAAGAAGGAAAGACATAATACCAACCCCCTCTCAGCCGATGAATAACTGGAATATGTTATTTGCTGTGACAAGGATAATTATAGCGACTAAGAATATCAATAAGTATTTAAAGAATCGGTTTAAATGAGGATCAGAATGCATATATCATAGTGCAAACTCCAAAATTGATCATGTTACAAAGAGGGCAATAGGGGTAAAAATAATGGCGTAATGGTCTAATTTAAAGCTAATATTTGTGTCAAACATTTGTGTATTTATTCATTGAGAGTTTGTGGTGATGTTTTCTGATCCTTGCGCTAGGTATAATATTAGTGGCAGAAGGCTTACAAAGAATGCGGTACTGATGGCAGTTTTAACGTATGTAGCTGCTCAGTCTGGTTTTTGAGGGTTTGGGTTTAGCGTTGTAAGGAGTGGTAAAATAAGAATCGTAATGATTAAGAGAAACAGGGATGACATGACTTGGGCTGTTGAGAACATTGTTTTCGCTTGGATTTGCACCAAGAGTTTTTGGTTCCTAAGACCAATGGATGAGCTATTATCCTTCGAAAGCGTAAAGAAGCCGAGGATTTTAACTCCGGGTAATAAGTATTAGCAGTACTTATTGATTTCTATCCTTCTTTGGTGAGTAAGGGGATTTTAACCCCTGTCTTCAGAATCACAATCTGATATTTTAGTTAAATTATACTTACAGTAACATCATCCTCACATAAGCTCTGGCTTTGTGATAAGGAGAACTACTGGAATAAGGTGAAGGGCTATTAGTAGATGTTCTCGGGTATGAAATGGTGATAATTTTATAATATGGTGTGGTGTTGGGCCGCGTTGAGACATTAAGAATAGGTATAGGGAATAGGCTGCGGTAATTAATGTTCCTAGTCCGGTTAGTGCAATAGTTCAAGGGGATCAGTTAAAGAGGGTTGTAATAATTATAAGTTCTCCTATTAAATTAGGAAGAGGGGGTAGAGCTAAGTTAGCTAGGTTTGCAATAAATCATCACACAGCTGTTAGTGGAAAAATTACTTGTAAACCTCGAGCGAGAATTATGGTTCGGCTATGAGTTCGTTCATAAGCTGTATTAGCTAAACAGAACAATATAGAGGATACTAATCCATGAGCAATTATGAGAATAATTGCTCCTGAGAATCCTCAGGGGGTTTGAATTAGGATGCCTCCTGCTACAAGGCCTATATGGCTTACAGAGGAGTAGGCGATTAGAGACTTAAGATCTGTTTGTCGTAGACAAATAGATCCTGTTATGATAATACCTCAGAGTGCCAAAATAATAAATGGGTAAATTAGTTCTTTAGAGAGAGGGTCTAATAGTATTATTATTCGTATTATGCCGTAACCTCCCAGTTTTAGTAATACTGCTGCTAGCACTATGGACCCTGCAACGGGGGCTTCTACATGTGCTTTAGGTAATCATAGGTGTACTCCATAAAGGGGTATTTTTACTAAGAAAGCGATTAAGCAACCGGCCCATCAGATTTTATGGCTTCATGAGTTATTTAACGACAAGGGAGTATACTGGATAATTAATAAAGACAAGGTCCCTGTAGACTGCTGGAGTAGGAGTAAGGCTACTAAAAGTGGTAGGGAGCCGGCCAAGGTATAAAATAGGAAGTAAGTACCTGCGTTAAGGCGTTCTGCCTGATTTCCTCAACGAGTAATAATAATTAGGGTTGGGATTAGAGTGGCTTCAAATATAATATAAAATATAATGATTTCTGTGGCTCCGAAGGCTATAATTAAGAAGGTTTGTAGTGAGGCTAGAAGTGTGATGTAAAGGCGTTGACGTGCAATAGGCTCAGGGTTAATGTGATTTTGACTGGCTAAAATTATTAAGGGTAAAAGTCAGCATGTTAGGATTAAGAGAGGTGTTGATAAAGGATCTGTAGCCAAATATGAATTGGATATGGTTCACCCAGTTTCTGACGTTCAATTAAGTCATAGGAGGCTTATAAGAGCAATTAGTAGTCCTTGGCCAGTAGTGATGGTTCATAACCATTTAGGTGAGGCCAGTCAAATTGTTGGAAATATTATGATAGTGGGAATTAATACTTTTAGCATTGTAGGAGGTTAAGGCTTTGTAAGCGGTCAGTGCCGTGGGTTCGGGCTGTGGCTACTAGAAGTGCAAGGCCGGTACTTGCTTCACATGCGGAGAAAGCTAGTAGTAGTATTGGTGCCGTAGAGAAGGATGTTGACTCAAATTGAAGGGTTCATAAGGCTAATGCAATAAATAGGGATAGTATTATTCCCTCTAAGCACAATAGTGCGGAAAGAAGGTGTGTGCGATGGAATGCTAATCCTATCAAACCTAAAATAAATGCTGAGCTAAAGCTAAAATGTACTGGTGTCATATGGGGGCCATGGATTTAAACCACAATTTTCTGAGCCGAAATCAGAGGTCTTTTTTAGACTAGCCCCCTATTCTGCTCATTCTAGGCCCCCCTGGGTTCACTCATAGATTAATCCTAGAGTTAATAGGATTAGTACTGTAGTAGCTCAAAAGAATGTTCCAGTTGGGCTGTGGAGTTGATCTCCTCAAGGTAGCGGAAGGAGGAGAGCAATTTCCAAATCGAATAAAAGGAATAAAATTGCTACTAGAAAAAATCGTAAGGAAAATGGTAATCGGGCAGATCCTAATGGGTCGAATCCGCATTCATAAGGGGATAGTTTTTCTGCATCTGGGTTTATTTGTGGTAATCAGAAAGATACAATTGCTAGAACTGATGATAAAATTAATGTGATAAAAAGAATAGTTGTAATTAAGTTCATTATCTTTCCTTGGGGTTTAACCAAGACTAAGTGATTGGAAGTCACTTGTACAAACTTTAATACTAGAAAGATATGAGCCTCATCAATAGATTGATACGTAAAGGAATAACCATACTACGTCTACAAAATGTCAATATCAGGCAGCGGCTTCAAAGCCAAAATGATGTTCAGAGGTGAAGTGGTATTGAATTTGGCGGAGAAGACAGACGGCTAGGAAGGTTGAGCCAATAATAACATGTAATCCGTGGAAGCCTGTGGCCACAAAGAATGTAGAGCCATAAACTCCGTCCGCGATTGTGAAGGGTGCTTCGTAATATTCTATTGCTTGGAGAGCAGTAAAATAAAATCCCAGCAGAATTGTAAGTGTGAGAGATTGAATGGCTTGTTTCCGTTCACCCTCTATAATACTATGGTGAGCTCATGTAACTGTTACCCCAGATGCTAGTAGCACGGCCGTGTTAAGTAGGGGTACTTCAAAGGGATCTAACGTAGTAATTCCTGTGGGAGGTCAACATCCGCCCAACTCAGGGGTAGGGGCTAGGCTTGAGTGGTAAAAGGCTCAGAAGAAACCTAGGAAAAAGAATACCTCAGAAGTGATAAATAAGATTATCCCGTATCGTAACCCCTTTTGTACTGGAGGTGTATGGTGGCCTTGAAAGGTCCCTTCTCGGATAATATCACGCCACCATTGGAATATAGTAAGAAGAAGCAAAGTTAATCCAAGAGTTATTAGTACTACAGAATGGAAGTGAAATCAGATTGCCAGGCCGGATGTCATTAGTAGGGCACCGACGGCTCCGGTTAGTGGTCATGGGCTAGGATCAACCATATGATATGCATGTGCTTGGTGGGCCATTAAACGTTTTCTTGTAAGTAGAGGCTTAATAACAGCACAAATACATAGGCTTGAATTATTGCCACTGCTACTTCAAGAAGCGTTAAAAGAAAAAGTACAGTTGCTGTTAAAACTGCTACAGTTGGTATTATTGGGAGTAACACAAATACGGCTGTAGCAATCAGTTGAATTAATAAATGACCTGCAGTCAGATTAGCGGTAAGTCGGACTCCTAAGGCTAATGGTCGAATAAATAGGCTAATTGTCTCGATGATAATTAGTACAGGAATTAGAGGAATAGGAGTACCTTCTGGAAGAAGGTGGCCAAGGGCAATTGTTGGTTGGTTTCGCATTCCAATAATTACTGTAGCAAGTCATAGAGGTACAGCAAGTCCTATATTTAATGATAATTGTGTTGTAGGAGTGAATGTATAGGGTAAAAGGCCTAACATGTTAATAGTGATGAGAAACACTATTAAAGAGGTTAATATTAATGCTCATTTATGTCCCCCTACGTTTAAGGGTGTTATTAGCTGATTGGTAAAGCGGTTAATAAATCATGTCTGAACAGTAATAAGTCGACTATTTATTCAGCGAGATGAAGGGGTAGGGAATAATAGTCACGGAAGTGCAATGGCAATAGCAATGAGGGGAATTCCCAGGAAGGAGGGGCTTGCAAATTGATCAAAAAAGCTTGTTATCATGGTCAACTTCAGGAGTCAGTTTTATGTTTTTCTTCATTTATTGGGCTAGGTTCATTAGGTGTTAAATGATTTAAAACTTTAGTGGGGATAATAATAAGGAAAGTTAGTCATGAGAGCATAAAGATTGTTAATCATGGGTCAGGGTTGAGTTGAGGCATTCACTAGAGGTGGTCGGTAGTCACCAAACTTTGGCTTAAAAGGCCAACGCTTTGTCCAATAATTAGCTTTCTAGTGAGGCGTCTTCTAGTATTAATGTAGACCAGCTTTCGAAATGTTTTAGTGGGACAGCTTCAACAACAATGGGTATAAAGCTATGATTGGCTCCACAGATTTCAGAGCATTGTCCATAGAACACTCCTGGGCGTGAGGCAATAAAAGCAGTTTGATTTAACCGCCCCGGCACTGCGTCTATTTTTACACCAAGGGACGGAATAGCCCAAGAGTGTAATACGTCTTCAGCGGATACTAGAATACGAATTGGTGATTCTATTGGAACTACTATTCGGTGATCTGTTTCTAGAAGTCGAAACTGTCCTGGTATAAGATCTTGAGTAGGGATTATATATGAGTCAAAGCCCAAATCCTCGTAGTCTGTATACTCATAGCTTCAGTATCATTGGTGTCCTATAGCTTTAATTGTCAAATGGGGGTCATTAACTTCATCTATCAGGTATAAAATTCGGAGGGAGGGAAGGGCAATTAGGACTAGAATAACTGCTGGTAAAACTGTCCATACAATCTCGATCTCTTGGGAGTCTAAAATGTATTTATTAGTTAATTTTGTTGAGACTATTGCAACAATGATATAGAGTACTATTGTGCTGATTAAAAATACAATTATTAGGGCGTGATCATGAAAGTGAAGAAGTTCTTCTATAACGGGTGATGCCGCGTCTTGGAATCCTAGTTGAGTGGGGTGTGCCATTAAATATAAGGCATACAGGGGTTTAACCTGTGATTTCACCTTGACAAGGTGATGTAATTGCGTATTTTACTAATGTCTCTAGAAGAAAGTGACAGAGTGGTTATGTGACTGGCTTGAAACCAGTATATGGGGGTTCAATTCCTCCCTTTCTCGTTAGTTTGATTGAACTTGGACAAATGCTGGTTCCTCAAACGTGTGGTATGGTGGAGGGCAGCCATGTAGTCATTCTACATTTGTCATAGTTAGTTCTACTGAGGATACTTCCCGTTTAGAGGCAAAGGCTTCTCATAGAATAAATAGAAACATAATTACTGCCACTAGTGAAACGAGTGAGCCAATAGATGATACTGTGTTTCATAGGGCGTAAGCATCCGGGTAATCAGAATACCGTCGTGGTATTCCTGCCAAGCCTAGGAAATGCTGTGGGAAGAATGTAAGGTTAACACCAATAAATATTACGGCAAAGTGGATTTTTGTTCAAGTGTCATTTAAGGTGTATCCTGAGAATAGCGGGAACCAGTGAACAAATGCCGCTATAATGGCAAATACTGCTCCTATAGATAGGACATAGTGGAAGTGGGCAACAACATAGTATGTGTCATGGAGAACAATATCAAGTGATGAGTTAGCAAGAACAATTCCTGTTAATCCACCTACCGTAAAAAGGAAAATAAAGCCTAAGGCTCATAACATAGGAGTTTCTCATTTGATAGAGCCTCCATGGAGTGTAGCAAGTCAGCTAAATACTTTCACACCGGTAGGGATGGCAATGATTATTGTTGCAGAGGTAAAGTAAGCACGAGTGTCTACGTCTATTCCGACAGTAAACATGTGATGGGCTCAAACAATAAATCCTAAGAGGCCAATAGCTATTATAGCTCATACTATTCCTATATAGCCAAATGGTTCTTTTTTGCCTGCGTAGTAGGCTACGACATGTGAAATAATCCCAAAGCCGGGTAAAATAAGAATGTATACTTCTGGATGACCAAAGAATCAGAATAAATGTTGATATAAAATAGGATCTCCCCCTCCTGCAGGGTCGAAGAACGTAGTATTTAAGTTTCGATCGGTGAGGAGTATAGTAATCCCAGCAGCTAGAACGGGTAATGATAGAAGTAGAAGGACGGCAGTTACAAGTACGGCCCACACGAAAAGGGGTGTTTGATATTGTGAGATGGCTGGGGGTTTTATGTTAATAATAGTGGTAATAAAGTTAACTGCTCCTAGAATAGATGACACACCCGCTAGGTGAAGGGAGAAAATTGTGAGGTCTACTGATGCGCCTGCGTGGGCAAGATTGCCTGCAAGTGGGGGGTAGACAGTTCATCCCGTTCCGGCCCCAGCTTCAACACCAGAGGAAGCCAATAATAACAGGAATGATGGGGGTAGGAGTCAGAAGCTTATATTATTCATTCGTGGAAATGCTATATCAGGTGCTCCAATTATTAAAGGTACAAGCCAGTTACCAAACCCACCAATGAGAATTGGTATTACTATAAAGAAAATTATTACAAAGGCGTGGGCAGTAACAATGACGTTGTAAATTTGATCATCACCTAGGAGTGATCCAGGTTGACTTAACTCGGCTCGAATAAGGAGGCTTAAAGCAGTTCCGACTATTCCGGCTCAGGCACCAAATACTAGATAAAGGGTGCCAATGTCTTTGTGGTTTGTAGAAAAGAATCAGCGTGTAATTGCCACAGGTAGGATGGCCGAGTGCTTAGGCGGTGGGTTGTAGCCCCGTAGACAGAGGTTTAAGTCCTCTTCTTACCAAGCCCCGTGGTGGAGTCCACGTTGGATTGCAAATCCAAAGACGCAGGGTACCGCCTGCCGGGGCTTTCCCGCCTTACTCGGCAAACGGCGGGAAAGTAGATGGATGCTCGCTGGCTTGAGCGCTTAGCTGTTAACTAAGAGTTTGTAGGATCGAGGCCTTCCCATCTAGAAAGGCCTTAGTTTAATAAAAACATTTGAGTTGCAATTAGAAGATGCAAGATAAACTCTTGTAGGCCTTATCAGGGGCTAGAAGATTTTCACTTCTGCTTAGAGCTTTGAAGGCTCTTGGTCTAATGCTATCCTAAGCCCCTAGGGAATTAATATAATGATGGCAGGGGTAATGGGCAAAAGGCCTAGAGCCATTACAGTGGATAATGCTAGGGGAAGTGAGGTTTGGGTTGTTTGAGTACGTCAAGGAGTAACAAAGGTTGTAATATTAGGAGAGATGGTGAGTGTTATTGTGTAGCAAAGACGCAGGTAAAAGTATAAGCTGATTAGAGCAGCGAGGGCCATTATTGTTGCAGTAAGGGGGAGTCCTTGTTTTGCTAGTTCTTGTAAGATAAATCATTTTGGTATAAAACCTGTAAGTGGGGGGAGACCTCCTAGGGATAGTAGTACTAGGGCGGCTGTTGTTGTTAGGATAGGACTTTTTGATCAAATGGTCGCTAGGGTATTAATTTTTGTAGCGGATGAGAGCTTTAGTGTCAGGAATGCTGCGGATGTTATTAATACATATATAAGTAGTGCAAGCAAGGTAAGTTGTGGGGCGTATTGAAGGACAACAATTATTCAACCTATATGTGCGATTGAGGAGTAGGCTAAAACTTTTCGTAGCTGGGTTTGATTTAGTCCACCTCAACCCCCTACAAGAGTGGATAATAACCCAAGGGCTGTGAGGAGAAGTGGGTCAAATGCTTGAGCTGTTTGAATAATGAGAGCGAGGGGGGCAAGTTTTTGTCAGGTGGATAGAATGAGTCCTGTTAATAGGTCTAATCCTTGAAGTACTTCAGGCATCCAAAAATGTATTGGGGCTAATCCAATTTTAAGTGCTAGGGCGGCGAGAATTATTGCGGTGGCGGCTGGGCTTGATATATTAGTTATGCTTCATTCTCCTGTAATCCATGCATTTGTTGTGCTTGCAAATAGGATCACGGCAGCTGCCGTGGCCTGGGTGAGGAAATATTTTGTGGTAGCTTCTACCGCGCGGGGGTGATGGTGTTGTGCTATTAAGGGGATAATTGCCAGGGTATTTATTTCTAGGCCTATTCAGGCCAATAACCAATGTGAGCTGGCGAAGGTCAGGGTGGTTCCTAAGCCAAGGCTTGACAATAAAGTCGTTAATACATAGGGGTTCATTGATGGAGAAGGGAGTTTAACCGTCATGTTCGGGGTATGGGCCCGAAAGCTTATTTAGCTGACTCCATCTTAGAAAGTGGTGTAGAGGGAGCACTATGAGTTTTGATCTCTTAGGTATGGGTTCGACCCCCTTCTTTCTAAGAACTGAGGGGATTTTAACCCCTGTAAGTCACTCTATCAAAGTGGTCCCTGGGCACTCGGGCACAGTTCTTGAGTTACAATTGTGGGGGAAGGCCTGCTAATGCGATTGGAAGGGACACATGTCATAGTACAAGAGCTAGTGTTAGTGGGAGGAAGTTTTTTCAGACGAGGTGTATGAGTTGATCATATCGGAATCGTGGGTAGGAGGCTCGCACTCATAGAAATAGCACTGATAAGAGTGCAGCCTTAATTATTAGGGCAATTGTTGTTAGTTCAGGTATATTTGGAAGATATGATGTTCCTAAAAATAATACCGCGGAGAGGGTATTTATTAATAGAATATTGGCATATTCGGCAAGGAAAAACAAAGCAAAGGGGCCTCCTGCATATTCTACATTAAAGCCTGAGACAAGTTCTGATTCTCCTTCTGTTAAGTCAAAAGGTGCTCGGTTAGTCTCCGCTAAGGTTGAGATATATCATATAGCGGCCAGAGGTCATGCAGGGATTAATAATCATACGCTTTCTTGGGCAGTATTAAATGTTTGGAGAGTGTAACCCCCCGAAAAAATAATTACCGAGAGCAGAATTAGTCCAAGACTAACTTCATATGAAATTGTTTGGGCGACTGCTCGTAAGGCTCCAATTAATGCATATTTTGAATTGGATGCTCAGCCTGACCCAAGAATGGAATATACAGCAAGGCTTGATAATGCTAAAATAAATAGAATACCTAGATTAAGGTTAATTACTGGGTGAGGCATAGGTAGAGGTGCTCAAAGAATTAGGGCCAGAGTCAGTGCTAAGATGGGGGCTGCCAAGAATAGGAATGGGGAAGATGTGGAGGGGCGGACGGGTTCTTTGATAAAAAGTTTAACTCCGTCAGCAATGGGTTGTAATAATCCGTAAGGTCCTACTACGTTTGGCCCCTTCCGCAGTTGTATATAGCCTAGCACTTTTCGTTCAAGTAGAGTTAAGAATGCTACTGCTAACAGGATAGGGACGATGTAGGTTAGGGGATTAATTAGGTGAATTATTAAAGTGTTTAGCATAAACTGAGGAGAGGATTTGAACCTCTGGTTTTAAGGACTTAGGTCTTATGCAATTTACCATGCTCTGCCACCCCAGTATGCCCTAATCTTGGGCGGCAGGGGTTTTGGCCCTTCCTTATATTATTTATTTGTTTTCATGAGTTAGGGGTGGGGCGTGCTTCGAGTATAGGCCCCTCTTTCCCGATCCTTTCGTACTAGGAAAAGTAGCGTTACAGATAGAAACTGACCTGGATTACTCCGGTCTGAACTCAGATCACGTAGGACTTTAATCGTTGAACAAACGAACCCTTAATAGCGGCTGCACCATTAGGATGTCCTGATCCAACATCGAGGTCGTAAACCCCCTCGTCGATATGGGCTCTGGGAGAGGATTGCGCTGTTATCCCTAGGGTAACTTGGTCCGTTAATCGGCTTTAGCCGGATCATTGTTGGTCAGAAGTTCTGTGGCTTAAAGATGTTTCTTTTGGCTTCAGGATATGGCCCAGTCCACTCGGAGGCTTGTTTTTCCTCCGTGGTCGCCCCAACCGAAGGTAAAATTTCATGATCACTAAGTTCTTACTTCTTATAGAGTTGTTTAACGTGGCTGAATTCTGTACCTTAAGCTCCAAAGGGTCTTCTCGTCTTGTAGTGTTATACCCGCTTCTGCACGGATAGATCAATTTCACTGACAGGAGGGGGGAGACAGTTAAGCCCTCGTCTAGCCATTCATACAGGTCTCTATTTAAAAGACAAGTGATTGCGCTACCTTTGCACGGTCAATATACCGCGGCCGTTGAACCCGTAGTCACTGGGCAGGCTGGACCTCCTATACTATATTTGCAGGAGGCGATGTTTTTGGTAAACAGGCGAGGCTTGTGTTTGCCGAGTTCCTTCCCCCTCTTTTAGTCTTTCCTTTAATTCACTCCAGTGTGGGGTTAACGATTTTATAATGTGAGTTCTTCTTGAGGTTTTTATTATTCACAATGCCCTCTTTAGTTGGGTTCGTTAAATTCCAATGGTTAGTCCGATTTGGTTTACACTTGTGAAAGGAGAAGATCAGGTCTTCTTGTTACTCATTTTAGCATAGTCTCACCCATGTAGGCATGGGTTGGCCTGATACAATTAGGGGAGTAAGATTTTTTATCGGTATAATAAACTTCCTTCTGTCCGAGCTTTAACGCTTTCTGCTTAGATGGCTGCTTTCAGGCCCACTAGAACAGTATATTTTATGTATTATGATCTTTATCCTCCTGTAAAGGTTGTATCCTTTGTTAAAGGGGCTGTACCCCCTTCAACTAACTCTCGTATTTTTCCAAGATATCTTAATGGTGTATTGATTGATTATGGGTGTGCGAGGCTGAACTTCTATTCATTTCTCAGGCAACCAGCTATAACCAGATTCGGTAGGTCTGTCACTTCTACCCGGAGCTCTTCCCACTCTTTTGCCACAGAGACGGGTTAGCCCTAAATTATTTAGGCTGTCTCGGGGTAGCTCATCTGGTTTCGGGGTATCAAACTAAAGATCTCTTTGCTTGATAATACTGGCTAAATCATGATGCAAAAGGTACAAGGTTTAGTCTTTGTTTTTTAATGCTTATATGGGTTATTTCATTTCTCTTTCAGCTTTCCCTTGCGGTACTTTCTCTATTGCGTTGGATGAACCTTTTCTGTCTCCCATACTTAGGTAAAAAAATGGTTTAATTTGTGGGGTTAAGTCTTGTTATGTTATAAATATCGTTAAATTATAGTGATGGTTAAGCTAGCTGGTTGGCTCAGGGTGATCCAATTTGCATGGATGTTTTCTCGGTGTAAGTGAGATGCTTAACTAGCTCGGCCACGCCCTGAATTTTATCCAAGTGCACCTTCCGGTACACTTACCATGTTACGACTTGCCTCCCCTTGTCAGAGCTATAGTGTTAGGAAACTTTATTGCATTTTAACAGGGGAGAGTGACGGGCGGTGTGTACGCGTCTCAGAGCCGGGTTCAAAAGGACACTCTGCTTCCTTTTTACTACTAAATCCTCCTTCAAGCACTATTTCATGTTGCATATTCGTAGTGTTCTGTTATAGAAAATGTAGCCCATTTCTTCCCACTTCGTACGCTACACCTCGACCTGACGTTCTGGGTTGTGCCCATTTTGCTTACTTTTTTACCTTCACAGGGTAAGCTGACGACGGCGGTATATAGGCTGGGGTGGCTAGAAGTGGTGAGGTTTAACGAGGGTTATCGGTTCTAGAACAGGCTCCTCTAGGGGGGTCTGAGACACCGTCAGGTCCTTTGGGTTTCAAGCTTATGCTCGTAGTACCCGGGCGGGCGTCTATTTGTAGTAGGACGTCTGGGTTTATGACTGAGCATAGTGGGGTATCTAATCCCAGTTTGTTTCTCAGTTTTCGTGGGGTCAGGTGGACTGTTTTAAAGTTACTTTCGTATAAGTGGGCTTCGGACTCCTAGAAGCGTATAACAGCCAAAGGGCCATTCGACTTTATTATATTCTACCCTTAACCACCCTTTACGCCGTTGTACTGTTAACTAGGGCCTCTCGTTTAACCGCGGTGGCTGGCACGAGTTTTACCGGCCCTTTTAGCCCTGACTGAGTCAAGTTTTCACTTATGGCTTAATATCTATCACTGCTGAATTCCCTTGGGGGTGTGGCTAGGCCTGGCGTCTTGGGCTAAAGGTTTTGTGCCTGATACCTGCTCCTTGTCCCCGGGCAGGGGATTGAGGGCTTACTCACAGGGGTGCGGAGACTTGCATGTGTAAGTTAGGCTAGAGCTGACAGTAAGGTCGGGACCATGCCTTTGTGCACGTGGAGCTTTTTAGGGCTCATTTTAACATCTTCAATGTTATGCTTTATATTAAGCTACACTAGCAATAAAATATGTTCGATTTTCTAGCATTGAAAAACCCGTTAAAAACTCAATAGAGCTTTTTGGGCTTTAATTTTGGGAAAAAAAATTAAAGGTTACGGTGATGTATATATATATAATGCGGATGGCTAACCATATCACTAACTTGTTAGTCCGAACGCTCTCGAGCCTTCCTTGCTTTTGGGGTTTGACAAGGAGAACAGGATTTGTTGAGCGTAGGGGGAAAGGGGGTTTGTCGCGTGAAAACCAAAAAGAGGGGGCGTATATATCAGAATAAGTCAAAGAAAAATTATTATGTTATGCACTTGATAGAGTATAATGTAATTCTTAAGTTATGTCTTTCAATCATTAACCTAATGTGACTTATACAAGAAAATGTACAACCTTGAGATGTTACTTGAGCCTGCACTCTGAAATGTAAGTGAAAGGTAACCAAAAAAAGAGAACCCCTATGCATATAAAAGAACGCCCGGCATGTGGGGTTGGTGATACATATGTTTAACACCATGAATCAGATGCAAGGAACCTCAAGAATAGGGGGTCTACATGCCATGCCCCTGACAGGAGAATCAGATGCAAGGAATAATTCATTAAAATACCACCTCACATAATATGTCCCTGATTCTATCATGGATAGGATGCCATATATGGCAAGGTTGGTGATCTCTTACTGCATTAAGATTTACGAAGTAGATGTTAGTTGGGTAATTCAAGGAAATGTTGGGTGCGATATTTAGGGGAATAACCTATATCCCGGGTGAATATAAATTACTTCTGCGGTTTAATATAATGCTTTATGCACGTCTTAGACGATAGTACTTGCTTTTAGGTTAATATAAATGAATGGTGATAATACATATATATTCCTAGAAACGTACATTAATTTGGTTTATGCACGTCTTAGTTGCTAGTACTTGCTTTTAGGTTAATATAAATGAATGGTGATAATACATAGCACATAATACCCACATATACAAGAACATTATATGGTGTCTAGCGCTATATTATGCTGAGTACATGTAGTACTATACATGAATATTTACCATATTGGTCCACCAGAAAATAGTTTAATTTAGGATCCTGGCTTTGGGAGCCAGGGGTGGGAGTTAAAATCTCCTTTTTCTGGGCTCTAGGAGGGGGTTTAACCCTCGATCTTCGGATTACAAGACCGATGCTTTGAAACTAAGCTACTAGGGCAAGCTCATTTTAATGCTTTATTTTCGGCTCAACCTGCAAGTGGGGTAAGGACTAGGAAAAGCGCGAAGTATAGAATTGAGGCGACTTGTCCAATAATGATGTATGGGTGTTCTACGGGTATGCCTCCAATTCATGTTAAAATAATTATGTCTGCTACTAAGGTTCAAAATAAGAACTGAGTAACTGGTCGGAAAGTTAATCCTCGTTGTTTTGAGGTATGTAAGATTGGGACTACTAATAATACTAAAATACTAAATAATAGTGCTAAGACTCCTCCTAGTTTATTTGGGATAGATCGTAGAATAGCATAGGCAAACAGGAAGTACCATTCTGGTTGGATGTGTGGTGGGGTGACAAGAGGATTTGCGGGGGTAAAATTTTCTGGGTCTCCAAGTAGGGTGGGGGAGAATAATGTTAGGGATGTAAGAGCTAGTAATATAAGTACGAAACCAAGGAGGTCTTTATAAGAGAAGTATGGGTGGAAGGAAATTTTATCTGCGTCAGAGTTTAACCCGGCGGGGTTGTTTGATCCGGTTTCATGTAAAAATAATAGGTGAAGGATTGTTGCACCGGCAATAACGAACGGGAATAGGAAGTGGAATGCGAAGAATCGTGTCAATGTTGCGTTATCTACGGAAAAGCCCCCTCAAATTCATTGGACAAGAGTATCACCCATATAAGGGACTGCTGATAGGAGATTTGTAATTACGGTAGCACCTCAGAAGGATATTTGACCCCAGGGGAGCACGTAGCCTACAAAGGCGGTTATTATAACTAGAAGGAGAAGAACAACCCCGATGTTTCAGGTTTCTTTATAGAGATAAGATCCGTAGTATAAGCCACGGGCAATGTGCATGTAAATACAGATGAAGAAGAATGATGCTCCGTTAGCATGCATGTTTCGGATAAGTCAGCCGTAGTTAACATCTCGGCAGATGTGAGTAACAGATGAAAATGCGGTTGAGATATCTGAGGTGTAGTGTATGGCGAGGAATAGTCCTGTTAAAATCTGAGTAATTAAGCATAATCCAAGTAAGGATCCAAAGTTTCACATTGCCGAGATATTAGATGGTGTTGGGAGGTCAACTAGTGCGTGATTAGCAATTTTTATTAGTGGGTGGGTTTTTCGTAGGCTTGCCATTAAAGTTATTCCTGTAGTTGAATTACAACGGTGTTTCTTCAAGTCACTGGTCTCGGTTAAATTCTGAGCGGGAATCATGACTTACTTTGTGTTTCTAATATTAATAGCCCTAATTGTAGGACTGATTGCTATTGCGTCTAACCCCACACCTTATTTTGCTGCTTTAGGGTTGGTAGTAGCAGCTGGGGTTGGGTGTGGAGTACTGGTTGGTAGTGGAGGGCCTTTTTTATCTCTAGTCCTTTTTTTAATTTATTTAGGGGGAATGCTTGTGGTATTTGCTTACTCAGCCGCTTTAGCTGCTGAGCCTTTCCCGGAGGCTTGAGGAAGTCGTTCGGTTATGGGATATGTTTTAGCTTATTTAGTGGGTGTCGCGTTAATGGCTGGACTGTTTTGAGGGGGATGACATGAAGGTTCTTGAGTAGTTATTGATGGGTTAAAAGAGTTTTCGGTACTACGGGGGGATGTTGGTGGTGTGGCTATAATATATTCTTTTGGGGGAATAATGCT